AATGGTTCTATTGTTTTTTCTTCTTTGTTGTGTTGGATCCACAATGAATCTTATGAATCTTTAGGGTTGGTGTATTTTTTTATCCCAAATAACCTCTTCACTTCGAGCCAGCCTGTATATTGTCCTTTTGATTCCGTGTTCAAATAGACGAGATTTTTTGAAAAAAAAAAAGTATTAAACAAATAGTGATTTTTTGCGATGTGAATTTGATACAAGATGAAATGAAGGAAATCATTATTTCGATTTCTTATTTTGAAAAACAAAAGAATTCAAATATCTAATAAAAAAAAAAAGAGTTCGTTTCATCATATATCATAGTTAGAGTAAAACAATACTCGGGATTCTGAAAAAAGATTCTCTTTTTTTTAATACTTCACTCCTTATTAAATCAAGGATATAATCAAATCCTTTTGAATGACTATTCCTCTATTCTATTATTAAAGAAATCGGGACAAAAAGCTCTATGGAAAAACGGCAGTTTAATTCGATGTTGTCTAACGGAAAATTCGAATATAAGTATGGGTTAAGTCAATCAATTGATAGATTTGGTCCTATTGAAGATACTCGTGGAAGTGAAGAGAGGGGTCTAAGGGATACAGAGATTTTGAGTTGGGGTGATAGCTCTAGTTACAGTAATGCTGAGCATTTAGTGGACATCATCGACATTTTGAATTTGATCTCTTTTTTAGTGAGAGATACAAATAGGAGTATTTATTCCCTATATTTGGGTATAAAAAATAGAATTTTTGAGATTGAGAATGATTTGTCTTCTTTCTTGAGTGGACTCGAAAGATTGAGTGAACCCAAACGTACGTTTTTTCGTTATTGGAATTCTGGTTATCTGAAGAATGGATTTCAGAATGACGATCCCCGGTCTGATCGTTCTCTGTATAATATTGACTACAGTTGGAATAATCACATTAATGGTTGCATTGACTCTTATTTTAGTTCGCAAATCGGTATTGAGAATTCCGTTTTAAGTGGGAATGACAATTCTAGTGACAGTTACATTTATAGTTACATTGGTGTTGAAAGGGCAAAGAGGGATAAGTCCAATATAAGAACGAGCAAGAATGGTATTGATTTCGCTATAAGTGAAAATCCGACTGATTTTGATTTGACTCAAAAATATGGACACTTGTGGGTTCAATGTGAAAATTGTTATGGATTAAATTATAAGAAATTTTTTAAGTCGAAAATGAATATTTGTGAACAATGCGGATATCATTTGAAAATGAATAGTTTAGACCGAATCGAACTTTCGATTGATCCAGGGACTTGGAATCCTATGGATGAAGACATGGTTTCTCTGGATCCTATTGAATTTCATTCCGAGGAGGAACCTTATAAAGATCGTATTGATTCTTATCAAAGAAAGACAGGCTTAACTGAAGCTATTCAAACAGGCACAGGTCGACTAAACGGTATTTCCATAGCAATAGGAGTTATGGATTTTCAGTTTATGGGAGGTAGTATGGGATCCGTGGTAGGTGAGAAAATCACCCGTTTAATCGAGTATGCTACCAAAAAATTATTACCTCTTATTCTAGTATGTGCTTCGGGAGGAGCACGTATGCAAGAAGGAAGTTTGAGCTTAATGCAAATGGCTAAAATATCTGCTGCGTTGTATGATTATCAATCCCATAAAAAGTTATTCTATGTATCAATCCTTACATCTCCCACTACTGGCGGGGTGACGGCTAGTTTTGGGATGCTGGGTGATATCATTATTGCCGAACCGAATGCATACATTGCATTCGCGGGTAAAAGAGTAATTGAACAAACATTGAAGAAGACAGTACCCGAGGGTTCACAAGTGTCTGAATATTTATTCCATAAGGGCTTATTTGATTCAATCGTACCACGTAATCCTTTAAAGGGTGTTCTGAGTGAGTTATTTAGGCTTCACTCCTTTTTTCCTAAGAACCGGTATTGAATTAAATTTGGAAGAAACTCTTTATTTTTTTTTATATTAATTTTCACTCTAACTAAAAAAATTGAATATAAAAATTGGAATTGAATTCAATTTTCAGACAAGACTGGATTATCATCCATATATTGAGATCGTTCATATCGAAAGAGAAATAAGATAATAAAGACGAATAACTTTCATTTCGTTAATTATCTAGTGCTTGACACTTATTACTAAATTCAATCAATTTTCAATTGAATTAATATTATATTGAATTCATTTCTATTTAATGCTCTATTTTCTAGTTCATTTTGATTTCTAGTTGATAATAATAGATAATAATATCTATAGAATCTTATTTCTATTCTATTATTATCTATTATATAGAATACTCACTTCTTATACTAATTCTTATTAGTATTCTATACTAATAAGAATTAGTATAAGATATGGTTATAGTAATAACAGGTCTAAATATTCAATCGAGGTACCCATTCTATGACAACTCTCAATAGCTTACCCTCTATTTTTGTGCCGTTAGTAGGACTAGTATTTCCGGCAATTGCAATGGCTTCTTTATTTCTTCATGTGCAAAAAAACAAGATTTATTAGATCTGATGGGTCATCCATTTTTTTTTCAAGACTTAGATATATCTAATACAGATGTGCATTTAGGAAAGGATGTTATGGTATAACATAGGGTCATAAATGAAGCAACTCTTATATATCCGTAAATAGATGCTTGAAATATCCAATATAGCGAAATAAATTTCGAATTATTTCCAAATAGATTGGAATCGCAGTATATGCCTGAAACGGAAAGTCGATCTATACATATTATGTATGTAGATATTCTTATAAGATCCTAAAAAAGGGATATTCTTTTAGTTTAGACCTAACCCATTCGACGAATTTCTCCTAAGGGAAAGGATTCCATGCGAATGGCACTAGTTGATGAGAGTTACTTCGGAAACAAAAAGTTTCTCCATTCCACTAAAAAAAATGCAACTAGATCTAATATGAGTTGGCGATCCGAACATATATTGATAGAACGTATAGTGGGGTCTCGAAAACTAAGTAATTTCTTATGGGCCTTGATCCTTTTTTTAGGTTCATTAGGATTCGTCTTCGTTGGAACTTCCAGCTATCTCGGTAAGAATTTTATATCTTTAGTTCCATATCAGCAAATCATTTTGTTTCCACAAGGGATCGTGATGTCCTTCTACGGGATCGCGGGTCTCTTTATTAGTTCCTATTTGTGGTGTACAATTTCGTGGAATGTGGGCAGTGGCTATAATCGATTCGATCTAAAAGAGGGAATAGTGTGTATTTTTCGTTGGGGATTTCCTGGGAAAAAGCGTCGCATCTTCCTACGATTCCGTATAAAGGATATTCTGTCGATCAGAATAGAAGTTAAAGAAGGCATTTATCCGCGTCGTATCCTTTATATGGACATCAAAGGCCAGGGAGCCATTCCATTGACACGTACTGATGAGAATTTCACCCTGGGTGAAATTGAGCAAAAAGCTGTTGAATTCGCCTATTTTTTGCGCGTACCAATTGAAGTATTTTGAAATGAAATAGCAAATACAACTATTTATATAAATAAATATAAATAAAAAAAGGGGGGTCTTTGAAGTCGAAAGTGGAATACTTATTCTTTGTTTTTGTTCAATTTCGCTTTAAGCATTCATTGAGAACGCGAAGCAGTTTGAAATTGGATCAATTAGATTATCTGTAAACAAGATTTTTATTATTTCTTCATTTAAAGTCAACTCTTTCGTATTCTATATTCTTTCTAGATTCAGAATTAATGAATGGAAAATAAAAAAAAAATGGAAAAAAAGAAAGCAGTTACACCCTTTCTTTCTGTTATATCTATAGTATTTTTGCCTTGGTGGATCTCTCTTTCATTTCATAAAAGTGTTGCATCTTGGGTTACTAATTGGTGGAATACTACGCAATCAAAAACCTTTTTGACTAATATTCAAGAAACGAGTATTATAGAAAAATTTATTGAATTAGAAGAACTCTTACTATTGGACAAAATAATAAAAGAATACCCGGAAATAGAGCCCAAAAGGGCTCCTATAGGAATTCACAAAGAAACGATCCAATTGATAAAGATAAACAATGAGGATCATATCCATATTATTTTGCGCTTATCAACAAATATAATCTGTTTCATTCTTTTAGGTGCTTATTCAATTCTAGGTAATGAAGATCTTCTTATTCTTAACTCTTGGGTTCAAGAATTTCTATATAATTTAAGTGACACAATAAAAGTTTTTTCTATTCTTTTATTAACTGATTTATTTATCGGATTCCATTCGCCCCATGGTTGGGAACTAATGATTGGCTATGTCTACAAAGATTTTGGATTTGTTAATAATGAGAAAATTATATCTGGCCTTGTTTCTACTTTTCCAGTCATTATAGACACTATTTTCAAATATTGGATCTTCCATTATTTAAATCGTCTATCTCCATCACTTGTAGTGATTTATCATTCAATGAAGGACTGATCCAACTCGAATATTTCTGACCTTGCACATAAGTAAAGCATCTTAAGAGGTACTCACTCCTTCTAACCTCCGGAGATTTCCCCTCGAATATTTTTTTTTTATGTTGGCGTAAAAGAATTTATGTAAATAGCAGAATTGTGGATAGGGAACTATCCGAGTGACCTACCTCATTTTATTGTAGAAATTTTTGGGATCAATGGTTGGACTATGCAAATTAAAAATAACCTTCTTTTTTCTTGGATCACGATAAAGAAAGAAATTATTCAATCTATTTACGTATCGTTTATGATATATATCATCACTCACGCATCCATCTCAAATGCATATCCCATTTTTGCTCAGCAGGGTTATGAAAATCCGCGCGAAGCAACCGGGCGTATTGTATGTGCCAATTGCCATTTAGCTAATAAGCCCGTGGATATTGAGGTTCCACAAGCAGTACTTCCTGATACTGTATTTGAAGCAGTTGTTCGAATTCCTTATGATACGCAAGTGAAACAAGTTCTTGCTAATGGAAAAAAAGGGGGGTTGAATGTGGGTGTTGTTCTTATTTTACCTGAAGG